TATTATCATAAACTTCTATAATAGATATCTAATTCCATAAATAATGATAATAATATCTAGGTAATTACAAAAGTAAGCTAATAAACAGCCGTCTGGGGGTAGTACTATGAAAAAATGGAAATTTCATTCGGATGTATTTTTCAGACATCGGCGGGGTTATTCTCTGAAAGAATTGTGGTTGAATTTGGTATTGTTGAAATTCGAGCACAGGTGTGGACTAAGTAAATCAACGGGCAGTGCTGGTCCTGGTGAAAATAACAGTGAAGATGAATATCCGAATCATTTAGATTCGGATATTCATCTTCACAATACCTGTGAAACGGATCTAAATGATGATGGCACTTTTAGAGATATTAGTGAGGACAGTTCTAACACAGATTGTGTTATTGAAAATAAGATTTGCAAGGGTAACGACGGTTGTCCTATTTGGAATAATAAGAAAAGCGGATATAGCATTCGGAGTTGCGATGAGAGTAACTTTTCTAGTTACGTTTGTGGTGAGAGTGAAAATAGTAGTAAAAATCCCAATGGCTTTGGCTACTATAACCTTCCATGAAAAAAAAATTTATAAAAAAAAAAAAAATTCTCAGAGGGTGCGTGCGCCCTCCTCCCCCCCCCCCTCCTCGCAGAAGAGTGATAGCAGAAATGAGATAAAGATAATATGAAGCCATATTGATATATATTTAATCTTGACAAAATAGTAGCCTTATAGGTATAATTTAGGTAGGTATAATTCAAATTAGGTATAATTCAAATTAGGTATAATTCAAATGAACAGGAATTAAGTCTTAATTAGATACTTTATACTTTTAGTAAAGTGCTAACCCAGATTAAAGATTTTCTTTTTTTTTTTTCAATATTTGATTGACTGTCAGAATTTATTATCATAAACTTCTATAATAGATATCTAATTCCATAAATAATGATAATAATATCTAGGTAATTACAAAAGTAAGCTAATAAACAGCCGTCTGGGGGTAGTACTATGAAAAAATGGAAATTTCATTCGGATGTATTTTTCAGACATCGGCGGGGTTATTCTCTGAAAGAATTGTGGTTGAATTTGGTATTGTTGAAATTCGAGCACAGGTGTGGACTAAGTAAATCAACGGGCAGTGCTGGTCCTGGTGAAAATAACAGTGAAGATGAATATCCGAATCATTTAGATTCGGATATTCATCTTCACAATACCTGTGAAACGGATCTAAATGATGATGGCACTTTTAGAGATATTAGTGAGGACAGTTCTAACACAGATTGTGTTATTGAAAATAAGATTTGCAAGGGTAACGACGGTTGTCCTATTTGGAATAATAAGAAAAGCGGATATAGCATTCGGAGTTGCGATGAGAGTAACTTTTCTAGTTACGTTTGTGGTGAGAGTGAAAATAGTAGTAAAATTGAGCATTTCGGTATAATAACCAGCACGAATGATAGTGATTCCACTGACATAGAAAGTCCTACTGAACAGGATTCCACTCAAATAGAAAGTCCTACTGAACAGGATTCCACTCCCTCATACAAGCATTTGTGGGTTCTATGCGAAGAGTGTTATACATTAAATTATAAGAGATTTTTGAAAGAAAGATTGTATATTTGTGAAGCATGTGAATCTCATTTGAAAATGAATAGTTCAGAGAGGATCGAACTTTTGATCGATCCGAATACTTGGGATCCTATGAATGAAAAGATGGCCTCAATGGATCCCATTGAATGGGATTCGGAGGAGGCTCTCAGTGAATCGGATTCCGAATGGGATTGGGAGGAGGATCCCGTTGAATGGGATTGGGAGGAGGCTCTCAGTGAATCGGATTCCCAATGGGATTGGGAGGAGGATCCCATTGAATCGGATTCCGAATGGGATTTCGAAGTGGAGTCCGAATTGCAGTCCGTCTTGGAGTCCGAAGTGGAGTCCTCTTTCTATTCATCTTTCTATTCAATGGCTTCCGAATTCGATCCCGAATCGGATTCCGAATTGGATTCGGGGGAGGCTCCCATTCAATTGGATTCCGAAGTGGAGTCCAAATTGGATTCCGAATTGGATTCCGAATTGGATTCCGAATTGGAGTCCAAATTGGATTCCAAATTGGATTCGGAGGAGGCTCCCATTCAATTGGATCCCGAATTGGTGGCTGCCCTTCAATTGGATTCCGAACAGGTGGCTGCCATTCAATCGGATTCCAAAAAGGTGGCTGCCTTTCAATCGTATTTCAAATTTTTTTTGGAAGTGAACAATTTGGAGTCCTATTCAATGGATTCCGAGGAGGCTCCCATTGAATTGGATTTTGAGGACGATCCTTATATAGATCGTATTGATTCTTGTCAAAAAGAGACAGGATTAACTGAGGCTATTCAAACCGGTATAGGCCAATTAAACGGTATTCCCGTAGCAATGGGGGTTATGGAGTTTGAGTTTATGGCGGGTACTATGGGATCCGTAGTGGGTGAGAAAATAACCCGATTGATTGAGTACGCTACTAATCAATCGCTACCTCTTATTATAGTGTGTGCTTCCGGGGGGGCACGCATGCAAGAAGGAAGTTTGAGCTTGCTGCAAATGGCTAAAATATCTTCTGCTTTATATCATTTTCAAACAAATCAAAAGTTATTCTATATATCAATCCTTACATCTCCTACTACAGGTGGGGTGACAGCCAGTTTTGGTATGTTGGGGGATATCATTGTTGCCGAACCCAATGCCTATATTGCATTTGCGGGTAAAAGGGTAATTGAAGAAACATTGAAGAAAGAAGTACCTGAAGGTTCACAAGAGACGGAACCTTTATTCGATAAGGGGTTATTCAATCTAGTCGTACCACGTAATACTTTAAAAAGCGTTTTGAATGAGTTATTTCAGTTCCATGGTTTCTTTCCTTTGAATCAAAATTCAATCGAGTAGAACAGAACATTAAGTTCAATTATTTGATTTGTAGCAAACAAGTAGTTAGTTTATCGGACTCCGAGTAAAAATCAGACAAATGGCATTTTCTTTGTTGACATAAGATCTAATTATCAAATAGAGAAAGATAGACATAGAGTTTTCTATCTTTCTCTATCTCTCGAGAATCTCATTTTGACTAAGAATCCAATCCCTGTTGGGTCGTATTCGAACGAATCTTTCGATAATTTGTAAGAAACTTTTTTTATTAAATTTCAATTAGGATATAAGAGCAAAAGACGAGAAAAAAATAAAGAATAATAAGAAAGGCGATTCTCATACATATTTATCATGTAGAAAGATGAAAAATAAAATTTGAATTAAAAATATTTTAATTATTAAAAAGATAAGTCCAGTATATACTCTCTTAGATATATACTGAGATCTATACCAATTCGAATTCCAATTTCATAAATACTAATTAATAAATGAAATTCTTAATTAATTAAGAATTTCATAATGCCAATTCTTAATTATAATTATTATAAGATATCTTTCTAAATAATAATAACAGGTACAAATAGTAAATCGAGGTACCCATTCTATGACAACTTTCAACTTTCCCTCTGTTTTTGTGCCTTTAGTGGGCCTAGTATTTCCGGCAATTGCAATGGCTTCTTTATCTCTTCATGTTCAAAAAAATAAGATTGTTTAGATCCGGTAGGATCCAATCTCATCCATTTTTTTGAACTTAGACTCGTATCATAACACAGATATCTATTTAGTGGAATATGGTGTAACGTATGGCTTCCGGCGAAGATTAAAGGAAAAACTCTTATGCCTGCAGAAACATGATATATGGGTAAATGAATTCTAGTTATTTTCAAAAAGATCAGGATTGCCAGATGGCCGAAATAAAAAGTTGGTGTATCTATATGTATGTCGATATCTATAGTGGGATCATACGAGAAAGGGTATGTTATTATTTTAGATCTAACCAATTTGATGAATTACTCCTAAAGGTTCACATCAACCTAGTACTAGTTGATGAGAGTTACTTCTGAAACAAAAAGAGTCAAGTCAAATGAATTTGGGGGATTCTCTCAATTCCAATAAAATGCAACCGGATCAAGTATGAGTTGTCGATCAGAACATATATGGATAGAATCTATAACGGGGTCTCGAAAAACAAGTAATTTTTGCTGGGCCATTATCCTTTTTTTAGGTTCATTAGGATTCTTATTGGTTGGAACTTCCAGTTATTTTGGTAGAAATTTCACATCTTTATTTCCGTCTCAGCAAATCCTTTTTTTTCCACAAGGGCTTGTGATGTCTTTCTATGGGATCGCAGGTCTCTTTATTAGTTCCTATTTGTGGTGTACAATTTCGTGGAATGTAGGTAGTGGTTATGATCGATTCGATAGAAAAGAAGGAATAGTGTGTATTTTTCGTTGGGGATTTCCTGGAAAAAATCGTCGCATCTGCCTCCGATTCCTTATAAAAAATATTCAGTCCATCAGAATAGAAGTTAAAGAGGGTATTTATGCTCGTCGTGTCCTTTATATGGACATCAGAGGCCAGGGGGCCATTCCTTTGACTCGTACTGATGAGAATTTTACTCCACGGGAAATTGAACAAAAAGCTGCTGAATTGGCCTCTTTCTTGCGTGTACCAATTGAAGTATTTTGAGAAATGGGCTGAAATGAACGCTTTCTTAGCAGGAGGGAAAAAATTTTTAAATCCTCTTTCTTTTTTCTATAACATAACTTAACTGAAGTTTCTTCAGAACGATCATTCGAGCCAAAGCAGACGTACACATAAAAGACTATCAAATTTTTTCTGGTCTTTTATGTGTAGTGAAATCTACATACCTCAATTCACTAACAAAATAAGTAACAAACAAATTGAAATAATAGATTCATCTCATATAGAAAATATAGAAAACAGTTTCAAAATCAAAAAATGGATCTTTTTTTATTTAAAGTCCAAGATTTGTTGAAATTGAGACTAGAAATTCAGATAGATCATATCTTGTAAATTATTTCTTTTTTGTCAATCGACGTTTCTTTTTAGACTTTCTTTTGTGTTCCTTAATGACCAAAGAGTTGGATTTCTTATAATG